GCTGGCGTAGCTTACATAAAGCGTGACACTGAAAATGTTAAGACGGGCCCTAGAAAGCTCCGCGTGCACAAAGGCATGGTCCCGACCTTACTATCCACTATTGCCCAACTTACACATGCAAGTATCCGCACCCCCGTGAGTATGCCCTCCACTCCCCGCCCGGGAATTAGGAGCGGGTATCAGGCGCACTTTAAACCCCAGCCCAAGACGCCCAGCCAAGCCACGCCCTCAAGGGAATTCAGCAGTGATAAACATTAAGCCATGAGTGCAAGCTCGACTTAGTCAGGGCTAACAGGGCCGGTAAAACTCGTGCCAGCCACCGCGGTTAGACGAGAGGCCCCAGTTGATAGTATCACGGCGTAAAGGGTGGTCAAGGGCTTAAACTTAATAAAGCTAAATGGCCCCTCGGCCGTCATACGCTTCTAGGTGCTAGAGACCCGATATACGAAAGTAGCTTTAATAACCCCCGCCTGACTCCACGAAAGCTGAGAAACAAACTGGGATTAAATACCCCACTATGCTCAGCCATAAACCCAGACATTTTTATACAACCAACTGTCCGCCAGGGTACTACGAGCATTAGCTTAAAACCCAAAGGACCTGACGGTGCCTCAGACCCCCCTAGAGGAGCCTGTTCTAGAACCGATAACCCTCGTTAAACCTCACCACTTCTGGCCGTCCCAGCCTATATACCGCCGTCGCCAGCTTACCCTGTGAAGGATATAAAAGTAAGCAAAATGGACAAACCCCAGAACGTCAGGTCGAGGTGTAGCGCATGAAGTGGGAAGAAATGGGCTACATTTTCTTATGAAGAACACTACGAATGTGCAACATGAAACAGTGCCTGAAGGAGGATTTAGTAGTAAAAAGGAACAAGAGTGTCCTTTTGAACCCGGCTCTGAGACGCGTACACACCGCCCGTCACTCTCCCCTGTCAAAATGCAATTATTATACCTAATGCAAAAGCACTGACAAGGGGAGGCAAGTCGTAACATGGTAAGTGTACCGGAAGGTGCACTTGGATAAACCCAGGGTATGGCTGAGATAGTCAAGCATCTCACTTACACCGAGAAAACATCTATGCGAGTTAGATTACCCTGAGCTAAACAGCTAGCTCTAACACTTAAACACCCCACAACATGTAATAAATACTCTAAATTCATCAACTAAATCATTCTTTTACCTAAGTATGGGAGACAGAAAAGGTTAAACCTGAAGCAATAGAAAAAGTACCGCAAGGGAAAGCTGAAAGAGAACTGAAACAACCCATTAAAGCAAAAATAAACAAAGACTAAACCCTGTACCTTTTGCATCATGATTTAGCAAGTATCCCCAAGCAAAGAGCCCTTTAGTTTGGGACCCCGAAACCAAGTGAGCTACCCCGAGGCAGCCTGCATAAGGCAGGGCAAACCCGTCTCTGTGGCAAAAGAGTGGGGAGAACTCCGGGTAGGGGTGACAGACCTACCGAACTTGGTGATAGCTGGTTGCTTAAGAAATGGATAGAAGTTCAGCCCCGGACTCCTCTGATCAAAATAGATTTTTACAGATGACTAAGAGCAAGACACGGGAGTTAGTTAAAGGGGGTACAGCCCCTTTGACAAAGGAAACAACCTTTTCAGAAGAATAAAGATCATAATTAAAAAGACTTACCGTTTTAGTAGGCCCAAAAGCAGCCACCTAGCCAGAAAGCGTTAAAGCTCAAACAGACAGCAATCTATTATACCGATAATTAAATCTTAATTCTCTACAACTATTAAGCTAGTCCATGCCCGCATGGAAGAAATTATGCTAAAATGAGTAACAAGAAGGCCCGCCCTTCTCCCAGCACAAGTGTAAATCAGATTGGACAACCCACTGAATATTAACGAGCCCAAATTAAGAGGGTAGTGTGAACCACATAAACACCAGGAAGACCCCACAACTTAAGCATCGTTAGCCCCACACCGGAGTGCATCTCAAGGGAAAGACTAAAAGAAGAGGAAGGAACTCGGCAAACACAAGCCTCGCCTGTTTACCAAAAACATCGCCTCCTGCAACTTTCTATGTATAGGAGGTCCAGCCTGCCCAGTGACTACGGGTTCAACGGCCGCGGTATTTTGACCGTGCAAAGGTAGCGCAATCACTTGTCTTTTAAATGAAGACCTGTATGAATGGCCAAACGAGGGCTTAGCTGTCTCCCCCTTCTAGTCAGTGAAATTGATCTACCCGTGCAGAAGCGGGTGTAATTATACAAGACGAGAAGACCCTTTGGAGCTTAAGGTACAAAACTTAACCACGTTAAACAAATTAATAAAAAATATAAACTTAGTGAGATGCAAAGTTTTACCTTCGGTTGGGGCGACCACGGAGGAAAGACAAGCCTCCAAGCGGACGGGGCCAAAACCCTAAAACTAAGAGGGACACCTCTAAGCCACAGAATATCTGACCAATAATGATCCAGCATAAAGCTGATCAACGGACCAAGTTACCCTAGGGATAACAGCGCAATCCTCTCCCAGAGTTCATATCGACGAGAGGGTTTACGACCTCGATGTTGGATCAGGACATCCTAATGGTGCAGCCGCTATTAAGGGTTCGTTTGTTCAACGATTAAAGTCCTACGTGATCTGAGTTCAGACCGGAGCAATCCAGGTCAGTTTCTATCTGTAACGCTACTTTTCCTAGTACGAAAGGATCGGAAAAGAGGGGCCCATGCTCTAAGCACGCCCCGCCCCTAATTAATGAATACAAATAAAGTAAATAAAGGGAGGGCAAAACCCCCACCACCTAGATTAGGTCATATTGGGGTGGCAGAGCATGGTAAATTGCAAAAGACCTAAGCCCTTTTATTCAGAGGTTCAAATCCTCTCCCCAGTTATGCTTGACATTTTAATAACCCATCTCCTCAACCCCCTAGGTTATATCGTGCCGGTCCTCTTAGCAGTTGCCTTTTTAACTCTGCTTGAACGAAAAGTACTAGGATATATACAACTACGAAAGGGCCCTAACATTGTGGGACCCTATGGACTTCTACAGCCCATTGCAGATGGAATTAAACTATTTATTAAAGAGCCCGTACGCCCTTCCACATCCTCCCCCTTCCTATTCCTGGCCGCCCCTATTCTGGCCTTAACACTAGCCATGATACTATGAGCCCCCTTACCAATACCCAACCCAATTCTTGACATAAACCTAGGGATACTATTTATTCTTGCACTGTCTAGCCTCGCAGTATACGCTATTTTGGGCTCAGGATGAGCATCCAATTCAAAATATGCCCTCATCGGGGCCCTGCGGGCAGTAGCCCAGACAATTTCATATGAGGTTAGCCTAGGCCTCATTCTCCTCTCCCTAATCATCTTTTCAGGGGGCTACACCCTACAGACCTTTAGTGCCGCACAAGAAACTATTTGGCTACTAATTCCGGCATGGCCACTAGCCGCAATGTGATATATTTCTACCCTGGCCGAGACCAACCGGGCACCATTTGACCTAACAGAAGGGGAGTCAGAACTAGTATCAGGATTTAATGTCGAGTACGCGGGGGGCCCTTTCGCCCTATTTTTTCTAGCCGAATACGCCAATATTCTCATAATAAATACCCTTTCAGTCGTGTTATTCATAGGCTCGTCCCATGTCCATAACGCCCCCGAACTTACAGCTACTACTCTCATAACCAAAGCTGCCCTCCTATCAATTATATTTTTATGAGTACGAGCCTCATATCCCCGATTTCGGTACGATCAGCTAATACACCTGGTTTGAAAGAACTTCCTGCCCCTCACATTAGCCCTAGTTCTTTGACATATTGCCCTACCCATTGCACTAGCGGGGCTTCCCCCCCAGCTGTAATGCAGGAACCGTGCCCGAATGCCCAGGGACCACTTTGATAGAGTGGCGTATAGGGGCTAAAATCCCCTCGGTTCTTAGAGGAAAGGGGGTTGAACCCTCTCTTAAGAGATCAAAACTCTTGGTGCTTCCTTTACACCACCCTCTAAGATGAAGTAAGCTAAATAAGCTATCGGGCCCATACCCCGGAAATGTCGGTTACAATCCCCCTTCATCAATGAACCCCTACGTACTATTAGTTTTATTATCTAGCCTAGGATTAGGGACCACCCTAACCTTCGCAAGCTCCCACTGACTTCTAGCTTGAATAGGCTTGGAAATTAATACCCTAGCTATTATTCCACTAATATCCCAACACCACCACCCCCGAGCAGTTGAGGCCACTACGAAATACTTCTTAACCCAGGCCACAGCTGCGGCTGTGATTTTATTTGCAGGGACAACAAACGCCTGAACTCAGGGAGCATGAGACATCAACGGCATATCAGACCCCCTTGCTAACACAATACTTATTATTGCCCTAGCACTAAAAATTGGATTAGCACCAATACACCTATGAATACCTGAGGTACTTCAGGGGCTAGACCTTACCACCGGGCTCATTTTATCAACCTGACAAAAACTTGCCCCCTTGGCCCTAATTATACAAACAGCCCAAAACGTTGACCCCCTATTATTAACAACACTAGGCCTGCTATCCACGCTAATTGGGGGCTGAGGGGGCCTGAATCAAACCCAGCTACGAAAAATTCTAGCCTATTCATCAATTGCCCACATGGGTTGAATAGTTATTATTCTGCAGTACGCCCCCCAGCTGACCCTGCTAGCCCTACTTATGTACATCTTAATAACTACCGCAGCATTCCTGGCACTAAAAGTGTTTAACACAACTAAAATTAATGCTCTAGCCACAGCCTGATCAAAGGCCCCCATTCTCTCTGCCGCCACCACCCTCCTACTACTATCGTTAGCAGGCCTCCCTCCCCTCACAGGATTTATGCCCAAGTGATTAATTTTACAAGAGTTAACTAAGCAAAATCTGCCTATAACTGCCACAATTATAGCCCTTGCCGCCCTCCTCAGCTTGTATTTTTACCTACGACTCTGCTACACAATAGCACTCACCATCTCCCCCAGCATAAATAACTCCACTCTCCCCTGACGAACTAATATTAACCAACCCTCACTGCTGCTAGCACTGTTCTCCACAGCCGCGTTAATCCTGCTGCCCATTACCCCAGCCATCCTGATATTAACCACCTAGGAATTTAGGATAACATTAGACCAAGGACCTTCAAAGCCCTAAGTAGAAGTTAAAATCTTCTAATTCCTGTTAAGACCTACAAGACTCTATCTTGCATTTTATGAGTGCAAATCAAATGTTTTTATTAAACTAAGGCCTCTCTAGGTGGGAAGGCCTCGATCCTACAAACTCTTAGTTAACAGCTAAGCGCTCAAGCCAGCGAGCATCCGCCTACTTTTCCCGCCGTTAGCCTAGTAAGGCGGGAAAAGCCCCGGCAGGCTATTAGTCTGCATCTCTGGATTTGCAATCCAACGTGCTATTTCACCACGGGGCTTGGTAAGAAGAGGACTTTAACCTCTGTCTGCGGAGCTACAATCCGACGCCAAACGCTCGGCCATCCTACCTGTGGCAATCACACGCTGATTCTTTTCTACAAATCACAAAGACATTGGCACCCTTTATCTTGTATTTGGTGCCTGGGCCGGGATGGTTGGAACCGCCCTTAGCCTTCTTATCCGAGCTGAACTTAGCCAGCCAGGCTCACTTCTTGGGGATGACCAGATTTATAATGTTATCGTCACCGCCCACGCCTTTGTAATAATTTTCTTTATAGTAATGCCTATTCTAATTGGGGGATTTGGAAACTGACTTGTACCATTAATGATTGGAGCACCAGACATGGCCTTCCCCCGAATAAACAACATAAGCTTCTGACTCCTCCCCCCATCTTTCCTTCTCCTTCTTGCCTCCTCCGGAGTTGAAGCTGGGGCTGGAACCGGTTGGACAGTTTATCCCCCTCTTGCAGGCAACCTAGCCCACGCAGGAGCATCAGTAGACTTAACAATCTTTTCTCTCCATTTGGCAGGGGTGTCCTCAATTTTAGGGGCAATTAATTTTATTACCACAATTATTAATATGAAGCCCCCAGCCATCTCTCAGTACCAAACCCCCTTATTCGTTTGGGCAGTACTCGTAACAGCGGTACTTCTACTGCTGTCTCTGCCGGTCTTAGCCGCCGGAATTACAATGCTTCTTACAGATCGTAATTTAAACACCACATTCTTTGACCCGGCAGGAGGAGGAGACCCAATTTTATACCAACACCTGTTCTGATTTTTTGGGCACCCAGAGGTATACATTCTTATTTTACCTGGATTTGGTATTATTTCTCATGTTGTAGCATACTACGCCGGCAAAAAGGAGCCTTTTGGTTATATAGGAATAGTATGAGCCATAATAGCTATCGGTCTCCTAGGATTTATTGTATGGGCGCACCATATATTTACAGTGGGAATAGACGTAGACACCCGCGCCTATTTCACCTCCGCAACAATAATCATTGCCATCCCAACAGGTGTAAAAGTATTTAGCTGGCTAGCTACGCTGCATGGCGGGTCTATCAAATGAGAAACACCCCTACTCTGAGCCCTTGGGTTTATTTTCCTATTTACAGTGGGCGGACTAACAGGAATTGTTCTAGCCAACTCATCATTGGATATCGTCTTACACGACACATATTATGTAGTCGCACACTTTCACTACGTTCTGTCAATAGGGGCCGTTTTCGCTATTATAGCGGCATTTGTGCACTGATTTCCCCTCTTCTCGGGCTACACCCTTAACGACACCTGAACAAAGGTCCACTTTGGTGTAATATTTATTGGAGTTAATCTTACATTTTTTCCACAACACTTCCTGGGCCTAGCCGGAATACCACGACGGTACTCTGACTACCCGGATGCATATGCATTATGAAATACAGTATCATCTATCGGCTCACTTATTTCTTTAGTAGCAGTAATTATGTTCCTATTCATTTTATGAGAAGCCTTTGCCACTAAACGAGAAGTATCATCAGTAGAACTAACTATAACCAATGTAGAGTGACTTCACGGCTGCCCTCCGCCCTACCACACATTTGAAGAGCCGGCATTTGTACAAATTCGATCAAATTAACGAGAAAGGAAGGAATTGAACCCCCATAAGCTGGTTTCAAGCCAGCCACATAGCCACTCTGCCACTTTCTTTTGAGATATTAGTAAAAGAAATTACATCACTTTGTCAGGGTGAAATTACAAGTTAAATTCTTGTATATCTTTAATTATTTAATGGCACATCCCACACAACTAGGGTTCCAAGATGCGGCATCACCAGTTATAGAAGAACTTCTCCACTTTCATGACCACGCCTTAATAATTGTGTTTTTAATTAGCACCTTAGTGCTTTACATTATTATCGCAATAGTTTCAACCAAACTTACCAATAAATACATTTTAGACTCCCAAGAAATTGAGATTGTGTGGACCATCTTACCGGCCGTCATTTTAGTTCTAATTGCTCTCCCCTCCCTTCGAATCTTATATCTTATAGACGAAATTAATGACCCGCACCTGACGATTAAAGCCATGGGCCACCAATGATACTGAAGTTACGAATACACTGATTATGAAGATCTTGGCTTCGACTCTTATATAGTCCCCACCCAAGACCTCACCCCAGGCCAGTTTCGACTACTAGAGACAGACCACCGTATAGTGGTCCCCATAGAATCACCTATTCGTATTCTGGTCTCTGCAGAAGATGTCCTACACTCATGAGCTGTGCCGTCCCTTGGGGTTAAAATAGATGCCGTGCCCGGCCGTCTAAACCAAACCGCCTTTATCGCCTCACGCCCAGGCGTATTTTATGGACAATGCTCTGAAATTTGCGGGGCTAACCACAGCTTCATACCTATTGTAGTTGAAGCTGTCCCGCTAGGGCACTTCGAAAACTGATCCACACTAATACTAGAAGACGCCTCACTAGAAAGCTAATTATTGGACAAAGCGTTGGCCTTTTAAGCCAAAGTTTGGTGCTTGCCGACCACCTCTAGTGAAATGCCCCAACTGAACCCCAACCCCTGGTTTGTTATCCTATTATTCTCTTGAATTATTTTTCTCTCTGTTATTCCTATCAAAATCCTAAACCACATTACACCTAACGAGCTTACACCAGTAAGCCCAGAAAAACACAAAACTGAGCCCTGAGACTGACCATGATAGCAAGCTTTTTTGATCAATTTGCAAGCCCATCTTTTATGGGTGTCCCATTAATCTTCATTGCAATTTTACTGCCATGAATTTTATTCCCTACCCCGCCTGCCCGCTGAGTCAATAACCGCCTCATTACACTACAAGCCTGATTTATTAACCGGTTTACGAGCCAGTTACTTACCCCTTTAAATGCCGGCGGCCATAAATGAGCTCTGCTCTTAACCTCCCTTATAGTTTTTCTTATCACTATCAATATACTAGGACTCCTTCCCTACACCTTCACACCTACAACCCAACTGTCACTCAACATGGGACTCGCCGTCCCTCTTTGGTTAGCAACAGTCCTTATTGGCGCACGTAATCAACCAACAATTGCTCTAGGCCATCTTCTACCAGAAGGAACCCCCATCCTATTAATTCCTGTGCTAATTATCATTGAAACAATTAGCCTATTTATTCGACCACTGGCCCTTGGAGTTCGGCTCACAGCCAATTTAACTGCAGGGCACCTTTTGATTCAACTTATTGCCACAGCTGTCTTCGTCCTCTTACCTATTATACCAACGGTAGCTATCTTAACAGCCACTGTTCTATTCCTACTCACTCTCTTAGAAGTCGCAGTGGCAATAATTCAGGCCTACGTATTTGTTCTTCTTCTAAGCCTCTACCTTCAAGAAAACGTCTAATGGCCCACCAAGCACATGCATATCACATGGTTGATCCAAGCCCCTGACCACTAACCGGAGCTATCGGCGCCCTACTTATGACGTCCGGCCTAGCAGTCTGGTTCCACTTCCATTCTATAACCCTAATAACTCTTGGGCTAATTTTACTAATCCTTACAATAATTCAGTGATGGCGTGACATTATTCGGGAAGGGACCTTCCAGGGCCATCACACCCCTCCAGTTCAAAAGGGACTCCGTTACGGGATAATTTTATTTATCACCTCCGAAGTATTCTTCTTCCTTGGATTTTTCTGGGCCTTCTATCACTCAAGCCTAGCACCAACCCCGGAACTAGGAGGATGCTGGCCCCCAACCGGAATTATTACACTGGACCCATTTGAAGTTCCCCTTCTTAATACAGCCGTACTCTTAGCATCCGGGGTTACGGTCACATGAGCCCACCACAGCATCATAGAAGGTGAGCGCAAACAAGCTATTCAGTCCCTTGCACTCACCATTATTCTAGGTTTATATTTTACTGCCCTTCAAGGCATAGAGTATTATGAGGCACCTTTCACCATCGCCGACGGGGTATACGGCTCCACATTCTTCGTTGCTACAGGATTTCACGGCCTACATGTAATTATTGGGTCAACCTTCCTTGCCGTTTGTCTTCTTCGCCAAATCCAGTATCACTTTACCTCAGAACACCACTTCGGCTTTGAAGCCGCTGCTTGATATTGACACTTTGTTGACGTTGTCTGACTCTTCCTATACGTGTCTATTTACTGATGAGGCTCATATCTTTCTAGTATTAAATTAGTACAAGTGACTTCCAATCATTTAGACCTGGTTAAACCCCAGGGAAAGATAATGAACCTAATTTCAACTACTACAATTATTACAGTAGCCCTCTCCTCCGTCTTAGCAATGGTATCCTTTTGATTACCCCAAATGACCCCAGACGCGGAGAAGCTGTCCCCCTACGAATGTGGCTTTGACCCCCTGGGCTCCGCCCGCCTGCCTTTTTCATTACGATTTTTTCTTGTAGCAATTTTATTTTTATTGTTTGACCTGGAGATTGCCCTTCTGCTACCCTTACCGTGAGGAGACCAACTCTGCAACCCAGCCGGGGCCTTCTTTTGAGCTACCATAGTCCTGGTACTACTAACCCTAGGGTTAATTTACGAGTGGACCCAGGGGGGCTTAGAATGAGCAGAATAACAGAGTGGGCCAAAATAGAGGCCTCTGATTTAACAAAAATAGTGGCTAAGGCCCACGAACCTAATTAGAATAAGTTAGCCCGGGGTGTGGTAGTCCAATACAAGACCTCTGATTTCGACTCAGAAAATCGCGGTTTAAATCCACGGCACACCTCTTATAAATATAAATGGGGGTAGTCCAACACAACCTCTGATCCTAACTCAGAATATTATGGTTAAACCCCATAACCCCCCCATGACACCCTTACATTTTAGCTTCAGCTCAGCATTTACTCTTGGATTAATAGGATTGGCCTTTCACCGCACCCATCTGCTCTCCGCCCTATTGTGCCTAGAGGGGATAATACTATCCCTATTTATTGCGCTGGCCCTATGAACACTGCAATTTGAGTCAGTCAGTTTTTCCTCAGCACCAATACTCCTGTTAGCCCTATCCGCCTGCGAAGCAAGTGCAGGCCTCGCACTTCTAGTAGCCACGGCGCGAACTCACGGTAACGACCGCCTACAAAACCTAAACCTCCTCCAATGCTAAAAGTACTTCTACCAACTATTATACTATTTCCAACAATCTGGTTCGCCCGCCCAAAATGATTGTGAATAATTTCAACAACCCACAGTCTATTAATTGCCCTTATTAGCCTCACTTGACTAAAATGAACCTCCGAGCCCGGATGAACCGCATCAGGCCCCTACCTTGCCACAGACCCTCTATCAACCCCCCTACTCGTTTTAACATGCTGACTTCTTCCGCTAATAATTTTAGCCAGTCAAAACCATATTAACCCAGAGCCCATTAACCGACAGCGCCTTTACATTTCTCTTCTAACCTCACTACAAACCTTTTTAATTCTAGCATTTGGTGCCACAGAAATTATTATGTTTTACATTATATTTGAGGCCACTCTAATCCCCACACTCATTATTATTACCCGCTGAGGAAATCAGACCGAACGACTAAATGCGGGTATTTATTTCCTTTTTTATACCCTAGCAGGCTCACTCCCACTACTAGTTGCCCTCCTTCTACTACAACAATCCGCAGGGACCCTATCCATACTACTAATTCAATATGCTCAACCACTTATACTGCACTCTTGAAGCGATAAACTCTGATGAGCAGCATGTTTAATTGCATTTCTTGTAAAAATACCACTATACGGAGTTCACCTCTGACTCCCCAAAGCACATGTGGAAGCCCCCGTCGCGGGCTCCATAGTCCTAGCAGCAGTTTTACTAAAGCTAGGGGGCTACGGAATAATACGAATAATAATTATGTTAGACCCCCTCTCTAAAGAATTGGCGTACCCCTTTATTGTTCTTGCACTTTGAGGGATCATCATAACAGGATCAATTTGCCTTCGACAAACTGATCTAAAGTCGCTCATCGCATATTCCTCTGTTAGTCACATAGGCCTTGTAGCAGGAGCAATTCTTATCCAAACTCCCTGAGGTTTTTCAGGAGCGATTACCCTTATAGTTGCCCACGGGTTAGTTTCCTCAATACTATTCTGCTTAGCAAATACAGCCTATGAGCGAACCCACAGTCGAACTATAATCCTAGCCCGAGGACTTCAAGTAATTTTTCCCCTTGCAGCAGTATGATGATTTATCGCTAACCTGGCCAACCTAGCACTCCCGCCCCTCCCCAACTTAATAGGAGAACTAATAATTATTACAGCCCTATTTAACTGGGCCCCAGCAACTATTGCACTCACAGGGCTAGGAACACTTATTACAGCAGGGTACTCCCTCTACATGTTTCTTATAACACAGCGCGGCCCAACACCAAACCACATCATGAAACTTTCACCCACCCACACCCGAGAGCACCTATTAATAGCGCTGCACCTGACACCTGTTATTCTCCTCGTAGCAAAACCCGAACTAATATGAGGGTGATGTTACTAGTAAGTATAGTTTAACCAAAATATTAGATTGTGATTCTAAAGACAGGGGTTAAAGCCCCCTTACTCACCAAGGAGGGATAAGAATCAATAAGTACTGCTAATCCTTATGAACCATGGTTAAAATCCGCGGCCTTCTTGCGCTTCCGAAGGATAACAGCTCATCCATTGGTCTTAGGAACCAAAAACTCTTGGTGCAAATCCAAGCAGAAGCTATGAATTCCACAACCCTAATTATATCATCCTCACTCCTTATGATTCTCTTGACACTTATTTATCCGCTACTAAACTCGCTTGGTCCCCAACCCCGCCCCCCAGAATGGGCAGACACCTCCGTCAAGACGGCCGTCAGCACCTCATTTTTTATTAGCCTGCTACCACTTCTCCTGTTCTTAGACCAGGGGATGGAAAACGTTATTACTAATTGACATTGAATAAATGTCCAAATATTTGACATAAATGTTAGCCTTAAGTTTGACCACTATTCCCTGGTCTTTATCCCCATTGCCCTTTACGTTACCTGGTCAATTTTAGAGTTTGCGCTGTGATATATACACTCGGACCCTAACATGGCCCGATTTTTCAAATACCTGTTACTATTTTTGGTGGCCATAATCATTTTAGTTACAGCAAATAATATGTTTCAACTGTTCATCGGCTGAGAGGGCGTAGGAATTATATCTTTCTTACTAATCGGCTGATGATACGGACGGGCAGACGCCAACACAGCGGCCCTTCAGGCCGTTATTTACAACCGCGTAGGAGACATCGGGCTAATCTTAGCCATGGCCTGGCTCGCAATAAATTTTAACTCCTGAGAGATACAACAAATCTTTTTTCTCTCAAAAGATTTTGATATAACAATTCCCCTAATTGGCCTAATTCTTGCAGCAACTGGTAAATCAGCCCAGTTCGGACTGCATCCATGGCTTCCATCTGCCATGGAGGGCCCCACGCCAGTCTCTGCCCTACTGCACTCCAGCACCATAGTAGTAGCAGGAATCTTCCTATTAATTCGCCTCCACCCCCTAATGGAGCACAACAAGCTATCCTTATCCATCTGCCTATGCCTGGGAGCCCTAACCACCCTATTTACGGCCGCCTGTGCCCTAACACAAAATGATATCAAGAAAATCGTGGCATTTTCAACATCAAGCCAACTAGGATTAATAATAGTAACTATTGGACTAAATCAACCACAACTTGCATTTCTACACATCTGTACCCACGCCTTCTTTAAGGCCATATTATTCTTATGCTCAGGATCGATTATCCACAGCCTAAATGATGAGCAAGACATCCGGAAAATGGGGGGCCTTCACAACTTAATGCCCGCAACCTCAACTTACCTGACAGTTGGAAGCTTGGCCCTAACAGGAACCCCCTTTCTAGCCGGCTTCTTCTCTAAGGACGCTATTATTGAGGCCCTCAACACCTCCCACTTAAACGCCTGAGCCCTCGTATTAACGTTAATTGCCACATCATTTACCGCCGTGTATAGCTTCCGGGTGATCTTCTTTGTCACTATGGGCTCGCCCCGATTTCTACCCCTCTCCCCAATCAATGAAAATAACCCACTAGTCATTAACCCTATCAAACGGCTCGCGTGAGGAAGCATTATTGCCGGACTTGTTATTTCAGCTAATCTCCTACCGCTAAAGACACCCATTTTAACAATACCCCTAGTGCTAAAAACTACAGCCCTTCTAGTCACAATTATTGGACTCCTTGCCGCCATAGAGCTCACAGCCCTAACAAACAAACAAATTAAAATTTTCCCAACAAAAACCTCCCACCACTTCTCAAATATGCTAGGGTATTTTCCAACAATTGTTCACCGCCTATCCCCTAAAATTAACCTCACCCTAGGGCAATCAATTGCCGCTAAACTGGACCAGACATGATTTGAAATCTCAGGGCCTAAGGGCCTAGCCCTAACCCAAACAGTTATAGCACAGACCGCTAGCGATATTCAACGAGGAATAATTAAGACCTATCTAACTATCTTTCTATTAACCCTAGTACTAGGAATTTTAACATCCACTATCTAAACCGCCCGTAATGCCCCCCGGCTCAACCCACGAGTAAGCTCTAAGACTACGAGAAGTGTTAAAAGAAGAACCCAAGCGCAAGCCACTAACATTGGACCCCCCAAAGAATAGATTATTGCTACCCCACTAACATCTCCCCGCAACATAGAATACTCCTTTAATTCATCGACCACAACCCAGGAGCCTTCATATCAACCCCCTCAAAAAACCCCTGCAACCGCCATAGCGCCAACGAAGTAAATTAATACATACCCCAACACAGAACCGGTTCCCCAAGCCTCAGGAAAAGGCTCAGCAGCTAAAGCCGCCGAATAAGCAAACACCACAAGTATCCCCCCTAAATAGATTAAAAACAACACCAATGACAAAAAAGAGCCCCCTGAACCAACCAAAATTCCACACCCAACACCCGCCGCCACCACCAGGCCCAAAGCGGCAAAGTAGGGAGTAGGGTTTGAAGCAACTGCAATTAAACCCAAAATTAACGCTACCAATAATAAAAATATAACATAAGTCATAATTCCTGCTCGAACTCTAATCAAGACCAATGATTTGAAGAACCATCGTTGTACTTCAACTACAAGAACAATTAATGGCAAGCCTACGAAAAACCCGCCCACTTATTAAAATTGCTAACGACGCACTAGTCGACCTACCAACGCCCTCCAATATCTCAGTCTGATGAAATTTTGGGTCTCTTCTGGGCTTGTGCTTAATCTCTCAGATCCTAACAGGCCTATTTCTGGCCATGCACTATACCTCAGATATTTCAACCGCATTCTCTTCAGTTAACCACATCTGCCGTGACGTAAATTACGGCTGACTTATTCGGAACCTCCACGCCAACGGCGCATCCTTCTTCTTCATCTGCATTTATATGCATATTGCCCGTGGCCTTTATTACGGCTCCTACCTTTATAAAGAGACCTGAAATATTGGTGTAATCCTGCTTCTACTAGTAATAATGACCGCCTTTGTGGGCTACGTACTGCCATGAGGCCAAATATCCTTCTGAGGGGCTACAGTTATTACCAATCTGCTTTCAGCAGTACCCTACATGGGAGACGCCCTAGTTCAATGAATCTGAGGCGGGTTCTCAGTTGATAACGCAACCCTGACCCGGTTCTTTGCTTTTCACTTCCTTCTCCCCTTTGCAGTCGCAGCGGCAACCATCCTTCACCTTCTTTTTCTCCACGAAACAGGATCAAACAACCCCGCTGGTCTAAACTCCGACGCGGATAAAATCTCCTTCCACCCCTACTTCTCGTATAAAGACCTGCTAGGATTTGTTCTCATGCTTATGGCTTTAACATCTCTGGCACTATTCTCACCCAACCTATTAGGTGACCCAGAAAACTTTACCCCCGCTAACCCTCTTGTTACCCCGCCACATATCAAACCCGAGTGATATTTCTTATTTGCCTATGCCATCTTACGGTCCATCCCAAACAAGCTTGGAGGCGTCCTTGCATTACTATTTTCTATTTTAGTACTTATAGTGGTTCCAATTCTGCACACATCAAAACAGCGCGGACTCACCTTTCGCCCAATCACCCAGTTCCTATTTTGAACCTTAGTGGCAGATATAATTATCTTGACATGAATTGGAGGCATACCTGTTGAACATCCATACATTATCATCGGGCAAATTGCATCAGTATTGTACTTCGCACTCTTCCTTGTCCTATCACCAATAGCTGGTTGACTAGAGAATAAAGTGCTAAAATGAGCCTGCACTAGTAGCTTAGTTTTTAAAGCATCGGTCTTGTAATTCGAAGATCGAGGGTTAAAATCCCTCCCAGTGCCCAGAAAAAGGAGATTTTAACCCCCGCCGCTGACTCCCAAAGCCAGAATTCTAAATTAAACTATTTTCTGATGAAGTAATACATATTTTTACCTATGTACGAAAACATGCACCGTATGCACATGCATATGTATTATCACCATACGTTTATTTTAACCTAAAAGCAAGTACTAACGTCTTAATTTATTAATGATAAAATATTAAAATTCCACTAAAATTTATTTTAATACTTTCAGATGGCGTATCTAATTGATAAGTCCTCCTCCAATGTTTCTCTATGAATGATCCAACTAACATTTAATATACACATCTTAATGTAATAAGAGACCACCTACTGGTTGATATAATTGCATAATATTCATGATAGAATCAGGGACACAAACAGTGGGGGTGGCCCACCTGAATTTTTACTTGCATATGGCTAAACATCTCATGTACAGTCGGTGTAGACCCACCCTTCACATCTCCTCCTTGCATCCGGCTACTTGTGTAGTTCATATTTACGCATTACCCAACATGCCGAGCATTCTTTTATATGCATAGGGTTTTCCTTTTTGGTAACCTTTCATCTTGCATTTCAGAGTGCAGGCTCAACACTAAATCAAGGTTGTACATTTCTCTTGAAATAGATAAAGTAAGTTAATTAATAAATGACATAACTCAAGAACCACATATAAATATCTCAGGTGCATACATATTATTCCTTATTCAACTAATCCTTTATATATGCCCCCCTTCCGGCTCGCGCGCGACAAACCCCCCTACCCCCTACGTTCAGGAATTCCTATTATCCTTGTCAAACCCCTAAAGCAAGGTGGACTCGAGAACGTGCGGGTTAACAAGTTGAGCTGGGTTAACCACCGGGATGATTTTGTGTATATATACGTGCAAATGGAAATTTTTGTCAATTTTTTGATGGCCTAAAAAACTCGATTAAAAACTGCAAAAAGCTTCTCAATGCTAAAATTTTGAACAAAAAAT